ACGGCTTGCGGAACTTCAATATCCACGGGCTTATTAGCTAAATGGCAATTGGCACATACAATTCGTCCAGTTGCTTCTCGTGGGTTTTCATAACCCTGCTGCGCAAAAATGGGATATGCATTTGAAATAGATGCCCGAGTTATTACATATATCATGATCGATACAGAAATCGATTGAGTCATCTGTTCCTTTACCCAAGAAAAAGTATTTCTATTTTGCATGTCCAATCATTGATCCCGGAATTTCTACAATAAATTAGATAGGTAGCTAGTATAGTTCCCTATACACGAGTCTGTCATTGTACTGGGATAATTGTACTGGAATATAGGACGAATACCTTGAAGAGCTAGAAGTATAAAGAATTAAGTAAGATTGAAAATGCTTTCTTTATATACGAAGAAAGATTCTGATTTGATTGATATCAGGAGATCAAATGAGTTCTTCATTCATTCATTGAATGATAAATAACTACAAGTGAAGGAGATACACGATTTAAATAATAAAAGATCCAATATTTCACAATTGTATCTAAAATAACTGGAAAAGTGGAAACAAGACTAGATATAATTTGATCGTTATGAACCAATCCAAAATCGTTGTAGACCGAACCAATCATTAGTTCCCAACCATGGGTCGAATGAAATCCGATCCATAAATCAGTAACTAAAAGAATCAAAAAAGCTTTTATTGTGTCACTTAAGTTATAGAGGAATTCCTGAATCCAAGAATTAAGAATGACAAGTTCTTCATTACCCAGAATAAAATAACCACTTAGAATAGCGAAACAAATTATATTTGTCGAGAAATCCAAAATGATATGGAGATGATATTCATTGTGTGTTTTGACCAATTGTATCGTTTCCTTGTGTATTCCTATACGAAGTTTTTGTATATGCGTTTCCGGGTACTCCTTTATCATTTCATCCAAGAGGAATAGTTCTTCCAATTCTATGAATCTTTCTAGAACGTTTTTCTCTTGAATATCATTCAAAAAAGTTTCGGATTTCCCGGTATTCCACCAATTAGTAACCCAAGGTTCCAGACATTTATTAAATGAGAGAGAGACCCACCAGGGCAAAAATATTATGGATGAAATATATGGGAGGGAGACCCAGGCTTTCTTTTTTTTTTTCATTTTTATCCTAAAAGGACCCTTATTCTATTTCTATATTCCTTTCCTTCTAGATCCTAGATCTAAATTATTACACAAAAATAGGAAATAGACCCATGGGTTCAATACCTTTTTATAGAACTCGTACTTCAGAGAAATATCAGATAGAGTCGACGGTTGTATTAAAAAGGAAATTAGCAAGTTTTTTTCCATTTTTTCTTCAGTTCATTTCAAAATACTTCAATTGGTACGCGCAAGAAATAGGCCAATTCGGCAGCTTTTTGTTCAATTTCTCGTGGAGTAAAATACTCATCAGTACGAGTCAAGGGAATGGCTCCTTGGCCTCTGATTTCCATATAAAGGACACGACGAGGATAAAGACCCTCTTTAACCTCCATTCTGATTGATTGTATATCTCTCATAAGTAAGCGAAGGAAGATGCGACGATTTATTCCAGGAAATCCCCAACGAAAAATACACACTATTCCTTCTTTTCTATCGAATCTGTCATAACCACTACCTACATTCCATGAAATTGTGCACCACAAATAGGAGCTAATGAATAGACCTGCGATCCCATAGAAAGACATCACGATCCCTTGTGGAAAAAAAATAATTTGCTGAGATGGAAATACGGATATCAGATTCCTACCAAGATAACTAGAAGTTCCAACCACTAAGAATCCTAGTGAACCTAAAAAAAGGATACAGGCCCAGAAAAAATTACTTGTTTTTCGAGACCCCATTATAAGTTCTATCCATATATGTTCTGATCGCCAATTCATACTCCACTAGATCCAGTTGCATTCGATTGGAATTGAGAGAATAACCCAAATGAATTTTACTTTCTTGATCCCGAAGTAACTTTCATTAACTAGCACTATTCTGATGTAAACCGTTAGAAGTAATTTGTTAGATACATTGACTTTCCATTTAAATAAAATATTCGCCGATCCATTTTTAATTTAACCAGCTATACCTGCATATACATGCATTTATGCGGATATCATGTATCCGCATAAATGCATAATAGTTCTTTCATTTGTGTTCGTAAAGAGTCACATATCGTACCATATTACACTAAATAAATATCTGTATTATGATCCAGTGTTGAAATAAATTGATGAGATTTGGTCCCATCGGATCTAGACAATCTTATTTTTTTGGACATGAAGAGATAAAGAAGCCATTGCAATTGCCGGAAATACTAGGCCCACTAAAGGCACAAAAATAGAGGGTAAGTTGAGATCTGTCATAGAATGGGTGCCTCGATTTAATATTTCTATCTATTAGAAAGAGAAAGATATCTTATGATATGATAAGTATATCTATCCTAAGTATATATCATAAACTGTATTATATTTATAATATTATTTATTATATATAAAA